ATTAGACAATGGAATTCTGTCTGCTATATAGTATTTTTTATTATAATTTTATTATAAAGTGCTTCTGAATTGATCTTATCTTTTAAAAATTGAAAATTTTTTGTTGAGTAATAACTTAACTTTTAAATAAAAAGTTTTTTGTAGAAATCTCAATAAATATTTCAACCTGGCATTTTTGATTACAAAAAAATGATACATTGCATTAGTTCACGAAACATTATAAGAATTATATCTCTCTAAAAAATATCTTTTTTTGTAGTGCAATTTAATTCTTTCGAGTTTATTTTTTTGTTCCTATTCTCCTTTCTCAGAAAAAGGTACTTAAACAAAGGAAAGTAAAGGATTACTTCGTTCTTGATAGTTATTTCTTTAATCGGTGGATAGGAACATACTCTGGATCGGAATCTGGGGAGTACTCCTTCATAATTTCTACCAACATAAAGCCCCAATTATAATCCCTTTTATGCTCTATGCAGTATGCACATAAAAATGCTGTTGAATAACTTACATAATTTCTATTACGAATCCTTTGTGTACCTTGGTGTTCCTAACTATCCACTCTTTTTGGTCAAAAGGACCCCGCTCATTCGGGTAATACATGTATGTTAATAACTAGTAAAATCCGTAGATAGTTGCTCCTTTTGAACCCGCTTCAAGTCATGATGACTAATCACTCAATCTTGGGGTAACTTGGGGTAAATAGTATATAACGCTTATGTTTACTTTCACTTCACTCTTGTACATAGGAAATGAGACTGAATCCTTTTACTGCAAAGTAATAAGCTGTTTTTTTCACTCATATAACTATCTGGTTTAGTTCATCAACCCAAATGATGAATAAAAAATATAGATTCAACTCATGAAATTTCCTTCCTAGAAATAAGAAATAGAGTTGATTTTATGTCTTAACGAATCACACGTAGAGATATTGATAACACACATAGAGTTAATGGTATTTCATAACTAATTGATTGAGCAGCAGCCCGTAAACCACCTAAAAAAGAATATTTATTATTTGATCCATAACCTGACATAAGAAGGCCCACGGGAGCAATACTTGAAACGGCAATCCATAAAAAAACACCAATACTGACATCGGCTAGAACAAGGCGATATCCAAAAGGAATTACTAAATAACTTAGTAGAATTGATGTGACTGCTATGGATGGTCCGATACTGAATAAACGAGTATCTCCTCTTGATGGAAGAAGATTCTCTTTGAAAAGTAATTTTGTACCATCTGCTAAAGCTTGAAGAATTCCCAAAGGCCCGGCATATTCGGGGCCAATACGTTGTTGTATCCCCGCAGATATTTCTCTCTCTAACCAAACAATTACTAGTACACCTATTGTGATTCCTAATACAAGAGTCAAAATAGGAACAAGCATCCATATGATCTCATATACCTCTTTTAAGGATTCCAATCTAAAAAAAGAATTGATAGCTTGTACTTCTGTTGTATCTATTATCATTTTAACGATCAACTTCTCCCATAATGATATCTATGCTACCTAGTATTGTCATAATATCAGCCAATTTCATTCTTTTAACTAATTGAGGGAGGATTTGCAAATTGATAAAACCCGGTGGTCGTATTTTCCATCTCCAAGGAAAAACACCCTTATCTCCTATCAGAAAAATGCCTAATTCTCCTTTTGGGGCTTCGACTCTCACATAGAGTTCTTGCTTTGACAATTCAAAAGTAGGAGAGGGTTTTTTACTGATAAATCGATAGTCAAAATCATTCCATTCGGGATCCCATACTTTATCAAAGCGTCGGATTTCTAAATTCTCATATGGCCCCCCCGTAATTCCTTCTAAAGCCTGTTGAATAATTTTTATTGATTCTGTCATTTCACTGATTCGTACTAAATAACGAGCTAACGAATCCCCTTCCTTTTGCCATTGAACTCCCCAATCAAATTCATCGTAAGACTCGTAATGATCAACCTTCCGAAGATCCCATTGTATTCCGGAAGCTCGTAGCATTGGTCCCGATAAACCCCAATTTATTGCCTCCTCTCCGCCAATAATGCCCACTCCCTCAACTCGCTCTAAAAAAATAGGATTCCGTGTAATAAGCCTTTGATATTCAGTAACTCTTGTTAAAAAATAATCACAAAAATCCAAACATTTATCTATCCAGCCATGAGGTAAATCAGCAGCGACTCCTCCAATACGAAAAAAATTATGCATCATTCGCATACCGGTAGCAGCTTCGAATAGGTCATATATCAATTCTCTTTCTCTAAAAATATAGAAGAAGGGGGTCTGTGCGCCAATATCTGCCATAAAAGGGCCAAGCCATAACAAATGCGAAGCTATACGACTTAACTCTAACATAATGACTCTGATATAGCTGGCCCTTTTAGGCACTTGAATATTGCCTAACTGCTCTGGGGCATTTACTGTTATTGCTTCGGTGAACATAGTAGCTAAATAATCCCAACGCGTTACATAAGGTAAATATTGTATAATTGTTCGGTTTTCCGCAATTTTTTCCATCCCTCTATGTAAATAACCCAATATTGGTTCACAGTCAATAACATCTTCACCATCTAGAGTAACGATGAGTCGAAGAACACCGTGCATTGATGGGTGCTGAGGACCCATATTGACTATCATAAGGTCATTTCGTGTAGCTGGTGCAGTCATAGGTTTTTTCCCGATTCATTCTTCCATGAATTGCTGAAAGCGAAAAGAGGTTTATCAAAATTTAAGCGAAAATGCAAAATGACTCTTCAAATTAATAATTTTTTGTTTCTCGAATCTCCAACTGGCCGATTAATTCTTTATAACGTACTCTATTTTTTTTTGACAAATAGGCGAGCAGCCGTTGACGTTTTCCTAGAATTTTACGCAGACCTCTCTGAGATAAATAGTCTTTTTTGTGCAATTCCAAATGTGAAGTAAGTTTCCGTATCCTATTGGTGAAACTCACTACTTGAAATTCAACAGACCCCTTGTTGTCTTCGTTTTCCTCTTTAAAAAGAATTGCACTGAATGAATTTTTTATCATAAAAAACCTCCTTCTACCCTTTAATTTACATAGAAATATATTCGATTTTATCGATCAGTAATAATAATATTAGTCATTTTAATGTAGTAATTAATATACACAAGAATTTTAATTTTTTTATGTATTTCAAATTTCATTAATAAAATTTTAATTTGAGTTGGACAGAGATAAAAAAGGAGATGGTCCGTTTTTACAATCCCAACCTCAAATAATTAATAATTTAGACTTCAAATTCGGAATATTCCGTAGATTCATTTATTTTATATATTTTATACAAACAAATCGATACGTCATTTATTTTGTATTAATGAAATAAAAATGATCTATATGGGACGTAAGACAGGGCATATGTGCATCTGTTTGCTTTTCTATATGGTACAAAATAGATAGGCAAAATGTACCATCAACCTATTTTGAATTGTGGATATATTCTTAATATACTAAAACGGCTTCCATTATTGGTATTAAACCAATATCTACTCATACAAGCTAAGTCTTCTAATCGATAATTAGGCCAAAGAAATAACTTTAATTTAATTAATTCATTTTTATCTCTATCAAGATGTTTTTTTTGATCCAAAATAGGATTCCTTCTTTTTATGTTCTTCTTGTTACAAAATACTGGATTTTTATCCACACTATTTAGATTCTTTGAGTTGAAAGAAAGTAGAATTCTCAATTCTCTACGACGTCTAGACGATAAAATTTTTTCAGGAACGATAAAATCATAATGGTTTTTGGCTCGCTTTCGAATTATTATTTGATATCTTGGGATAGATTCATCCAATTTTTTTTTATTGATATATCTTTGTTCTCGATATCTTTGAGGAATTTGGTATTTACTCTTATGAACCAACGATATACCTACGGTTTGATATATAATAAAGTATCCGTCGTTTTTTACTGACAAACGGGTGGGATCTAGAAAAAATATCCCCTTTTTATTCAATTCTATAGGAGTCAATTTTTTTCGAATCACCATTATATCCAGATTTAATTCTTTCCTTTGAATAGACGATATAGTAGTATCTCTTGGATTTCTCAGTCCAAGCAAGTAACAATATATCTTGATATTATTGATCATTCTTTCAGTTAACTTCGGAATTAAACCATCGTCTATTATCCATTGAAAAAGTAAATAGTGTTTCCGTAAGAAAATTATTTCAGGTCTCATCTTATTCCGGATCTTATATTGTTTTTTCATTTTATCTTGGTTTTGTGCATATGATCTAAGGCCTCTTCGGCCTGCGGTTTTTTTTTCTTCTTGATTTCGATTCATTAATTCACAATATATTTTTTCATTCGATGGTCTAAAAAAATTCCATTTTTTATTTTGATTGATGTTTTTCTTTTTATTTAAATTTAAAAGAAGTAATTTGCTTGGTATAATCCATGGTTTTGTTTTGTATACATTGTAAAGTGGCACAAATTCTGGGAAGAACGTAAGTTTCTGATTTGTCGATATTGGGTTTAGGATTTCTTCATTCATTTCCATCCAATCAAAAAAAAATTTCTTGTCATTGATTGTATTTCTTTCTAAATCTTGATGAATCGTCAGAGAAAAAATAGCGTTTTTATCCATTTTATGGTAATTCTTATTTCCAAGCTTAGTATTTATATTACTGTTATAATCCATTTTGGTCCAGGCCTCAATATCTATTTTTTGTCTTATAAAAAAATTTAAAATTGTCCAATCAAAATATTTTCTATCTGTATTTTTTTGCATATACATAATATCACCCTTTTCTAGATAATGATTCATAGGAATTTCCTCCAGGTTTTCAAATAAATTTTGTTTTTTATTGTTGTAATTAAAATAAATTTTTTGGTTGTTTTTTAATTCTGATGGTGATCCATAAATAATAGATGAGGACTTCTTAATTTCAGAATAAATAGATTTATATGAAAAAAGATCATATATATAGTATTTTATAAAATTATCGTTTTTCTTTGGTAATGGATAGACTTTAAAATCCTTTTGTTTTTTGTGATAAAGTAATCGGTCTTTTTCATACGAATTGCATTTTGTTAAATCTTTATTTGGGGTCATACCACCTTCATTTATTGTAGTTCGCCACTTTTTTGGTATTAATCCAGACCATCTAATCTGAGATAAATTGTATTGATAATGACCTCTTAACCAGCTTTTCCATTGATTCGTTTCATAACTTTCAAGTTTAGTATGTCTTAATTCGGAATGAAATATTCCTTGTCTTAAAAAATAATTTTTTATTGAAGTCTTAAGAAAAAAAGGAGTTCCATGATACTCAAAAATATCTCTTAACTTATACAAATTAATAATTGGGGTTTGTGATAATTTGTAAAATACATATGCTTGTGATAAGGAGGATAAGTCAAAAAAAAGACGTGAATTCCTCTTACTATTTTTAATATTGTAAAGTGCACTTTTTATAGTCGAAATAAAATTAATTTTTTTTTTTTTTTGTTTGTTTGTTTTATTATTGGAAATGTATTTATCAGAACAAAAATTTCTTGATTCAAGAAGGAGTTGTGTCGAAATTCTGGCAATATGAATAATACATACAAAGATATCAATGTATATTCTTTTAATGAAAATTGTTATAAACAAATAGAATTTATAGATTAATCGAGTGCTTCTTCTTTTTATTTTTAAGATTTTGAAAATAAAATTTGGTGATTTTTCTTTTCTATTAAAACTTGTTTTACTTCTTTTCTTGGCGTTACTGTTTTTTTCTTTCATAAGACCATTTGTTTTCGTTCTTATTGTGCTTGTTCTATCAGTCAGATTTTTAATTTTTTGATCTCTCAGTGAATAATTTTTATTATCTGTAGATTTAATTTTTATAAATGAGTCGTGAATTATCTGATTCCTAATTATATAATCTTTTTTTTTGTTAGTTTCGCCGGATTTATACACCTTTTTCAATATAAATAATCGAGTTGGATGTACTTTTAAGAGTTCTTTTTTTATTTTTTTTATAAACAGAAATAAAACGTTTTTAATAATCACCCCTTTTGGTTCTTTTGAATCTTGTAGAAAATCTTTTGTTCTTTCTTTTAAAACTCTTAGAACTTTTAAATTATTGTTTTTCGTTTTTTGAATTTTTTTTTTGAGTTCTTTAAAAATAGGCTTAAAAAAGGAAGGTTTTGTAGGGACAGAACCAAAGTTAAGGGTAGTTTGCGCTCCCCAAGCCGTTAAAAAATAAAATTTTAGTTGTTCTTCTTTCTTTAGATCTTTATAAGAAGAAAAAGAGGGCCTCGATTTGGATCTGTGCCAAGGTTTCAAATAGAAAGGAAATACTATTTTTATCTGAATACCATCTTTAAACCAATTTTTGGGAAGTTCGAGTTCTGATACTTGAACACCATTATAGGTACATATAATATGCTTTTCTCTATTCCACTCATCGAAGTCCTCAGCCCATTCGGGGGGTTGAGATAATAAAATACGTCCAATATTTTTAACTATTATCAATGAAGGTAATAAAATATATTTTCTAAAAATTGATTGAATTATTAAAATGAAACTTCTTGTTGCTTGTGGATATGGAATGAAATCCCAGGCTTCCGCGATTTTTATCGACGCTTTTTCCTTTATTTTGTCTTCTTGTTCTTCTGTATAATCTTTCAATTCTGATCCTCTACCCATCCAATTTCTAAAAAAAAAATTCATCCGTTCAGGGATATTAAAAGAAAAAAGGGGGTATTTTTTTATTCTGTCCAAAAAAAGAGGAGAATGCGCATTTGCTTGAAACAATTTCCAAATAACAGTTTTACGCCTTTGAACACGCATAGAACCTTTGATGAATTCTCGACGAAAATCTGATTCTTCTGAATAGTCTCTAATAGACATCCAATTTTTGACACTTGTACGTTTAGTAGGCCTATAAATTATTGTACCATCCCTTTTTCTTGAACGTATCTGATAATCTAACGGTAGGCCTTCATGAGCTGTGCCCGATAGGAATTCCAACTCGGTAATAAGTTTGTATGACCATCTAGGGACTTTTTTACTGATTTCTTTTATTACAAATTTTTGTTTTGTTTTTTGACCATTAGGGCTAGTTAGAATTGTATTCAATAAAAATTTGAAAAATTTAGCTCTTTTTTCTGAACCAACTCCTCCTTGTTCTTTTTTTGAAAATAAAGAGAGGCCCTTCCAATTTAAACTCGATCCCGATTCTCTATCAAATTTACTGATTAAAGTCAATAAATGACGATTTTCCGTTGAAAAGGTTTTTTTATCAAATTGGTCTATTTTCTGTTCAAACTCTTGGTAATCAGTATCAGGAAGAAGGAGACTATGAATCTTATTAATTTCCAATGTCTCTATGAAATTTTCTAACGAAATTTTATTTATGATTGAAGGTGAAATTTTTTTTTTGATTGTTCCCCGATATAACCCATTCAAAATGGGATCATACATTTTAGGCAAGTAATATTTTCTAGTCTTATCATTACACAATCTAGTACTTTTTTCGAGTATATCTAGAGAAAAA